GCAAACGCATAAATATACTCCTGAAAAAGAAACGGATATAGGAAGTGTTGTTGCCGAGATCTATCTTTTTCTAAATATCCTTGTAATTCTTCCATTTACATTTCTACTTGAGCCAGAGGCAGGAGGTTTTTCTTGGTTTATCAAATGATATATACATAGTGCAATATGGTCAGAACAGGGTATTATGTATTGTATTATGTATATAGTATAGTAAGAAAAAAATATATACCCCGGAAAAGAAAGAGGGAGTCCAATCAACAGATCTTTTTACCTTCCTTTTCTATCCAATTGGTTTATGTTCGTTATAATTACAACAGGAGAAAAAATCCTTTATTTTTGCAACCCAATCGCTCTTTTGACTTTGGAATAAATTCTCTTTATCAATATACTGTTTCTTCTACACATCCGTCTACAATCCATAATAAAGAATAATTAGGATTCTGAAAAAAAAAGAAAAAATCAATGGTTCACTCACAGGAGAACCCACTCTTTCCCGCATTAGGCACTAATTCATTTTTAACGTCTAATTAGATCGGGTAATCATTCCAATTAAGAACATAAGCTCGTTGCTTTTTATTTTACCAGAATTGGAGCCATAGAGCTCTATCCATTTATTCACTAGACCCAACTGTAAATGTGAATTTCTTTTGTCCCCTTCCAAAAATCAAAACAATCTTTTGGAACTGTAATGATCCGGTAAGGATAAACTCAAAGTTCTACTTTAACTTTGACTTTCATTTCAAATTAAATAAATTAATAAAATAAATTTATTATTTTATTAGATTTTCTATTTTATTACGACATGCTGTTTTTTCCATTCATTACCCTTGAGGATCAGTCGTGGTCTTATAGACTATACCAATAGTCTGGACGAATTTGTTGCTTCATCCAAATGTGTAAAAGATCATAGTCGCACTTAAAAGCCGAGTACTCTACCGTTGAGTTAGCAACCCGGATAAATAGGATATGTAGATACGATCAAAATATAAAAATCAATTGAATTGCACTGCACGACCCTATCAAAACATTGAACTAGCAACACATCGAAAAGAAAGATTTTATGATCAATTAGAAACACAAAATACCAAAGTTAGCAGATCGGATTAAAAATATTCCTAATCGAAATGTAAAAATTATGGCAGACCACCCATTTTTTATCAAATTCTTTTTTGATTTTCCCTAAGAAAATACATCTTGTATGAGAGTAAATGCAGCAAGGCAAACCCATCATTTGAGTGAAGGAAACAAAAAAATCAATATGGGGTGGGGATAAACAGCCCTATTTATCTATGATCGAATTATATTTGTTCGATACACCATTGTCAATATAAAAGCAATGTTGAGAAAGTAAATCAAGTAAATAAAATAAAGACTTGTGTTGGATTGGCACAACATAAATAAGAAATTGGAATGGAAAAAATTAAGGAAAAGGTAAATAAAAAATCCCCGGTTTATTCAATCAATAAAAGTACGATAAGCAAGCTTAACCCCTTGTTTGTTGTTAAATTAAATTCCCCCACCAAAATATGAATAAAGCAAGAAAAAGGAAAATGGTGTGTAAATAGAAATAATTACACAAGGATAGATACTAGTTACCCTTCCCTACTTTATTTTATTTATTTAATAATTTTGTTTTTTCCTTTAATTAACTCAAAGTTCTTTCTTTAAAGAATTCTGCCTTCTTTAAAATATCATAAACAGTTCCTGTAGGTTGAGCACCTTTTTCAAGGAAATATAGAATAGCAGGAACATTTAAATAAGTTTGATTCTTTATCGGATTGTAAAAACCTACTTTTCGAAGATCTCTTCCTTCTCTTCGGAATCGAACATCAATTGCAACGATTCGATAGATGGCTCATTGGGATAGATGTAAATAAACAATGCCCCCCCTAGAAACGTATAGGAGGTTTTTTCCTCATACGGCTCGAGAAAAATGATTCCAATTTCTGTATATAATAGCAAGTGGATCCATAAAATCATGAATTTTACTATAATTTGAATTGAGTACTTTTTTCTTCTTCCTTACAGAAAAAGGAAGAAATCTCATTCATACTCATAACTCAAGTTGGGTAATTCTGACAAGAGAATCCTTAGACATTTATTGAGCCGTCTCTAAACTCTTTTGTTTGTCTCATTTCGAATCCATTTTTATTCCTCAGTCTGATCCAATTGTTGAGACAATTGAAAATAGTGTTTCCTTGTTTCGGAATCCTTTATCCTTGCTTTGTGAAATCATTGGGTTTAGACATTACCTCGGGGATCCTTATTCCTTTCAAAATGGCAGCAACATACCTTTTTTTGTTATTTCTTTCTATATAAATAGAATACGAATGATTGATTCCCTTGTGATACACTTTTCATCGAAATAGTTTTACCAATTTCGGAAAATTTGACTTTTCAAACTTGTTCTGAATTTGAACCTTTCGATTTAGAATTTATATATAGTGAGGATATACTTACAGAGTTGGTCTAACTTATTGATTTTCACTAACCCTAGATTCTTTCCCTTGAAAAATGAATCAATCCTTTCTTCTCGAGCTTCATCATGTACTATTTACTTATAACCCAACACAAATTAGGTTCCGGGCAGAACAGAACAAACTATGTCGAGCCAAGAGCATCTTCATTACTATAGAAGATGGCGGATGTAAAAATCCACAGCCAACCATGTCCTTCAAGTCGCACGTTGCTTTCTACCACATCGTTTCAAACGAAGTTTTACCATAACATTCCTCTAATTGAAATTTCAAAGCGGTATGGAATTGATTCAATATAAAATCATGAATAGTCATTGGTTCAACCGGTATATAATATTTCTATCTATGGATAAATAAGTATTTATCCGGATAAGGGTCAGCAAGGATCAAATTTATTTAATTTAACCCCATATTCTATCATATGAATTGAATGAAAATAAAGATATTCAATTTTACCCACATTTGACACTTGATTCCGTTTGTGAGAAACCAAACGAATTCTCAGATATGATTCTTAGAACCATTCTGAAAATTAATAAGAAAAGATTTTTCCCTTTAACAAATTATTGTTTCATGTGGAATGCAGTGTGATCCCATCTTTCGTTTCATGAAAAACGATCTGGGACGGAAGGATTCGAACCTCCGAATAACGGGACCAAAACCCGCTGCCTTACCGCTTGGCCACGCCCCATTTTGATTTCTATTCGAAATTAATCAACACTAATATTGGTATTGGTTATTCGTCAATCCCAACCCAAATACACAAAAACATATGGGATATTTTGTTGCTAGGATTCAAGACATGTAGATATAGAATCAAAAAAATTCATTGATCATTACATAGAATTCAATTAAGATATTGTATGAAAGTTGAATTCCTTATATTCTCATTTTAGAATGATAATGGGGGGAGGGATTTTTTATTTGGGAAAGTCCGAACCGAAGAAAAAGAAGGATTTCTTGATCTGCCTTTTTCATTTTTCCTTATAAAAATAACTCAAAATTATCTAATCCACAAGAACGAAATGCTTGTTATGCTTAATATCTTTAGTTTAATTGGTATCTGTCTTAATTCTGTCCTTTATTCGAGTAGTTTTTTCTTCGCCAAATTGCCCGAAGCTTATGCCATTTTCAATCCAATCATAGATGTTATGCCTGTCATACCTGTACTCTTTTTTCTCTTAGCCTTTGTTTGGCAAGCCACTGTAAGTTTTCGATGAAATCTTTAATACTCTGCTAAATTGATGATGTATTCGATAAAAAAATTCTAAAAATTGATAAGATCAGATAAGTCTTACATTACGAACCCTCGATTCAAAAATCGAAATTCTTGTATATTGAATGAATAACCGCAGCGATGAATTTGGATCAGCCTTTTCCCCGTTCTCACCTTCCGGTGAGTATGGACTATTAGGTACTCCACAATACCTAATTATTGATATGACAAGAAATTTCGGGTAACGAATGAATCAAAATCTTATTACAAATAAATTCGTCTTATTTTTCATTTTTTGGGGTGTCAAAACAAAAAAAAATGGTATATGTGGTAAAAAATAGGCAATCTATTCCCCTTTTTCAAAAAAAAAATGATCTTGGAGATTGTGTAATGCTTACTCTCAAACTCTTTGTTTACACAGTAGTGATATTCTTTGTTTCCCTTTTTATCTTTGGATTCTTATCTAATGATCCAGGGCGCAATCCTGGACGTGAGGAATAAAAAATTTCTAGTTTTTTTTTGCTTTTTTCGAAATTAATTCTTAATAATCTTATTTGTTTCATACATTTAACTATGATAAAATCAAGGGATGAGAATCTTTTCGAATTCGAAAATACCAAGTGATCAGAGAAAGCGGAAAGAGAGGGATTCGAACCCTCGGTACAAATAATTCGTACAACGGATTAGCAATCCGCCGCTTTAGTCCACTCAGCCATCTCTCCTAATTCCAAATTGAAAATTTGTTATGTGATGTAACACGTGAAATAAAGATTGATAAAAATCCACCTTCTTCTCTTTATTTTCTTTTTTCATTTGATTTTTTTTTATTTAATCTTATTTAACTTTTCCAAATTATTATTATTTATTTTATTATATTATTCTATTTTAATAAAAAAAAAATATTATTTTATTATATTATTAAAATTATATTATTAAAATAGAAATTCGAAATATTCTAAAATATTCTAATAAATAATAGAAATTTTTTAAATAGCTATTAAAATTTAAACTAAGAAAAATAAGAAAAAAATAGAAAAAAGCAATTGATCAGGAATTCAATATAGATAATGACTCAAAACGGATCTCCTCAATAGAAAGAATATCTTAGTTCTTTGATTTTATATGAAAGGTTTATTTTCCCGGCCTGATCTGCTTAAGTACTGGCCGGGACATTTCTTCTTTTTTCCATTGATTATTCTTTTTTTTTTATTTTTCTCAGTTTATTACTTAATTTCTTACTGTTGTCAAGTAAGGAATAAAAAAAGACATATGATAACATATTATATATATATAAATACATTAAACAA